AAAAAAGCGTAGGCCTCGGGCAATTTGGCGACGAAAAAACTACTTGAATAAAGGGCAGAATTAAGACAGATCCAGATCAAACTTAATATATTAAGCATAACAAACATTTTGTTCTTGAGGGTAATTATATTTATTTTGATTGAGTTATTAATAAGTTGAGTTATTTAGAGAAGGGTAAATGAATAAAAATAAATTAGATATACCAAAAACCCTTCTTTGATTTGAATTTGACCAATCAAAAATCCTTCAACTTCAATTCTCAAATCAAAAGTGAATAGGATAAATCATACTTTCATACAATATCTTAATTGAATTAGATGTAATGATCAATAAATTCATTAGTTTAATTCTATATCTACACATATAAAAATTCTATCAATAAGCTAATATATTTAATATATATTTAGACTGAAGTTGACGAACAACTAGTACCAATATTAGTGTTTATTAGTATTGAATAGAAATGGGGCGTGGCCAAGTGGTAAGGCAACGGGTTTTGGTCCCGGTATTCGGAGGTTCGAATCCTTCCGTCCCAGAGCGTATTTGTCCACACACCCAACACATTATGATATTATCGCAGCCTTAGCCCATATATATCAATATATATGACCTATATTATGATAGGTCGTTTCTATTTTATCTGAATAAATCAGAATAAAATAAAGGTTACTTTTTTGAACAACCTTGTGTTTAAGAGTATAATATTGAAAACGTTTTATTCTTAATGAGCCTTCTCTGAATCATATATTTTTAACAAATTTAATCGTGTTCAAATAACACATAGATGTAATAGAATCTATTTGTGATCTATCTCTGAAATTGATGATTTCTTATGAGTTCTTAGTACTCGAAGAAGTGTGAAATTGTTGAATTTATCTTATCACTATCAAGTTATTTGAAGATACAGATTCAAAAATAACTTATTTATTTGAATTTTAGTCATGTTATTTTTATTTATAATTAAAAAATATATTTTTTATTTCTAGTTTATATTATTGCGACTTTGTCAGAAACTCTATTTAATGATAGAAGATAGTATAGAAGGAAAAAAGAAAATATAGATTACTAGGTACCGACCGAACCAATGACTATTCATGATTCCATAATGGAATCAATTACATACCGGTTCCAAACTAAAGAAATGTTATGGTAAAACTTCGTTTAAAACGATGTGGTAGAAAGCAACGTGCGACTTGAAGGACACGATCCGCTGTGGATTCTTACACCCACCATTTTTATATTATATAGGAATTATATAGGAATGAAAGTGCTTTTGTCTCGACATCGTTTGTTCTGTTCCACCATAACTCTCATTTTTTTTTTGGGGGGGGGGAGGGGTTGTGATGGAAACTGTATCGTACAGGATGGAGCTCGAGCAGAACATATTGATTCATTTATCGGAGGCAAGAATCTAGGGTTAGTATCAATTAATAAATTGGGATAACTTTATTAAGTATATTTTCGATATAGAAATCGAAAGGATCCAATTCAAGGAAGTCTAAAATTCAAAAGTAAAATTTTTTGGAATTTGGAAAACACTTTCGATCAAATCAAAAATTGATTTCACAGGAATCAATCATTCGTATGATTTTTTGATCGAAAGAAATCACAACAAATGGTATGTTGCTGCCATTTTGATTGAAACCGAAACGATTAAAGATCACTGAAGTAATGTCTAAACCCAATGATTCAAGGCAAAGAAAGATAAAGGATCCTAGAACAAGGAAATACCATTTTCAATTGTCTCAACTACGAGAACTATGAAGAATCAAAATAGATTCGAAAGGAGACAGACAAAAAGAAAGGGGATTAGAGACCGCTCAATAAACGAAATGCGTATAAAGGTTTCCTTTTGGAATTATCCAACTTGAGTTATGAGAGTGCAAATTACAAATATGAATAATTTGTTTGGTTGGGGAAAGAATAAGAAACAAGTATTTCAAGCATATGATGATAAAGAAAAAGAAATAAAATTCTTGGTCTAATTCATTTGATGATTTTAGGGATATATTTGACATTCAAATTTTATACATCAAAATAACTTGAATTTTCTTGAGCCGTACGAGGAGAAAACTTCTTATACGTTTCTCGGGGGGGGATTATTTACATCTATCCCAATGAGCCATTTATCGAATTGTTGCAATTGATGCTCGATCCCGAAGAGAAGGAAGAGCTATTCGTAAAGTAGGTTTTTATGATCCGATAAAGAATCAAACCTATTTAAATGTTCCTGTTATTATATATTTTCTTGAAAAAGGGGCTCAGCCTACGGGAACTGTTCATGATATTTCAAAGAAGGCGGGTGTTTTTATGGAACTTCGCCTTAATCACCAATCAAAATTCAATTAACGAAATATATATATAAATATATATAAATTAATTAAAGGGGGTGTGGGTGATTTGTATAGAGTTTTGTATAATCTTTTCTTTGCTTTTTTTTCTCCTACATAATGTCGTCTTTTATAACGATAAAAGTCTATTTCCATGTCAATGGGCGCTTTTCAGCGGAATTATATGAAGAAAGAAAAAAAGCAAAGGGTTTATCTTTCCTTTTTTACTTACTTATATTGATTGATATTAATTGAATAAACGGGGTTTTTTATACTTCATTTGTTTAATTTATTCGTCCGTCTATACCTTTTAGTCTATATGTAGATTATATATGTAGTGCCAATCCAACATAAATCCTTAGTTTTTCATTTTAATAAATTGAAATTAAAACTTCAATTCAATTTTTCAATTTATTATTATATTTTTTCTCAACTTTTCTATTGTATTCTTTTCTCAACATTCACATTCATATTGACAACAGTGTATCGAATAAATATAATCTGAGCGTGAATAAATAAATCTATTTATTTTCGTCCTATCGATTTTATTTTATTCAAATAACCAAATAAAGGGTTCATTGGATGTCGTGTGATACAAGAAGTCTTTTTTTTTTAATGAAGAAAATATAATAATGGATAACATAAAAGACAAGAGTTGGTCGACAAATATTTTTATTTTCATTTATATTTTGATCAGATCTGTTCATCTTTAATTATGTTCATAATTTATAATCAATTTTTTTCTTTTTTTTTAATAAATTGATTGTGCCGTACAATTCAATCTCTTTATTTATTGGGATTCCGTTTGTATCTATACATTCTAATTATTATAGTTCGGGTTGCTAACTCAACGGTAGAGTACTCGGCTTTTAAGTGCGGCTAGCATCTTTTACACATTTGTATGAACCAACGGATTCGTCTATACCATCGGTAGAGTTTGTAAGACCACGACTGATCCGGAAAGGAATGACTGGAAAAAGCAGCATGTCGTATCAATAGAGAATTCTAAGAATATTTCATTCTTACTGTATAAGAGTATAAGAATAGGGCCAAACCCTTGTTTAAATTGTTTGAATTATTGGCTTGGAACAAAATCAATTTAAAAATTTTAAAAAGCAAAAAAATTCAAACTAAATTGAAAGTTGGGTCCAGTAAAAAAATGGATAGAACCTAACTATAGGTTCCAATTATACGAAAACATAAAGTAACGAGCTCCTGTTCTTAATTTTTGACTGATTACCTGATCTAATTAGACGTTAAAACTATATTAGTGCTTGACGCGGGAAAGGCTTTTCCCCTGAGTGTATTATTGATTTTTTATGAATCCTAACTATTAGTTATCTCCATTATGTGGCGGAGATAAATGTGTATGAAGAAGGCAGTATATTGATAAAGAATTTTTTTTTTTTCAAAATCAAAAGAGCGATTGGATTGCAAAAATAAAGGACTTCTAACCATATTCTTATCCGAGAATAAACATAAACCAATTGGGTGAAAAAAGGAAGGACAGAGAGTCTGTTAATGAGTCGTACCTTTTTACGAGGTATCCATTTTTTTTTTATTATTTATTAAAATTATAAAATAATACCTTGTTTTAACTCTATCGTACTATAGTATCATTTGATAACCCAATACATTCCATCCTATTTTCGGCTCAAATCTAATTGAAATGGCAGAATTTCAAAGATATTTAGAACTAGCTAGATCTTGGAAACATGACCTTCTATACCCACTTATCTTTCAGGAGTATATTTATGAATTTGCTCGTGATCATGGTTTAAATAGATCGAATTTGTTGGAAAATGTGGGTTATGACAGTCAATATAGTTTCCTGATTGTAAAACGTTTAATTACTCGAATGTATCAACAGAATCATTTGATTATTTCCGTTAATCATTCTAACCAAAATCAAGTTTTTGGGTTCAATAAGAATTTGTATTCTCAAATGATATCAGAGGGGTTTGCAGTCGTTTTGGAAATTCCATTTTCCCTACGATTAGTATCTTCTTTAACGGAGGCAGAAATCGTAAGGTATTATAATTTACGATCAATTCATTCAATATTTCCTTTTTTAGAGGACAAATTCCAACATTTAAATTATGTATCAGATGTTCTAATACCCTACCCGATTCATCTGGAAATCTTAATTCAAACCCTTCGCTACTGGGTAAAAGACGCCTCCTCTTTGTATTTATTAAGACTTTTTCTTTACGAGTATTCTAATTCTAATTGGAATAGTCTTATTATTCCACACAAATTTCTAAATAAATCTATTACTATTTTTTCAAAAAGTAATCCAAGATTTTTCTTGTTCCTGTATAATTCTCATCTTTGTGAATACGAATCCATCTTACTTTTTCTCCGCAACAAATCTTCTCATTTACGATTAACAGCTTCCGGTGTCTTTTTTGAGCGAATATTTTTCTATGGAAAAATAAAGCCTCCCGTAGAAGACGTCTTTGCTAATGATTTTCCGATTAGCCTATGGTTTCTCCAGGATCTCTTCATGCATTATGTTAGATATCAAGGAAAATCTATTCTGGCTTTAAAGGATACGGATCCGCCCCTTTTGATAAATAAATGGAAATATTTTTTTGTCCATTTATGGCAATATAATTTTTATGTGTGGTTTCAATCAGGAAGGATGTATATAAACCAATTATGCAAGCG